AGAGAAAAACTACCCTCTGATGAATTGTATGATCATTGGATTTATACCAATGAACAAAAAAAGAACAACTTGAGCAAAGAATTTAGAAATCGAATGGAAACTCGAAATAAAGGATCCATTACTCTAGATGTACTCGAAAAAATAACTAGATTGTGTAATGATGAAAATAAAAAAGAATACTTGCCTAAAATATATGATCCTTTTTTGAAAGGGCCCTGTCGTGGAAGGGTCCAATTTTTTTTTTCATCCCCAATCCTAAATAAAATTTCTATAAAAAATTACATCGAGACAGGTTGGATAAATAAGATTCATGTTATACTTTTTAATACTGATCAGGAAAACTTGGAAAAACAAATAGATGCATTTGATAGAAATTCATTATCAACAGAAAAAAAACTTTATTTATTTCCATTTCCAGAAACTGAACAAGGAAGAATTAATTCAGAAGATCAAATAAAAATTTTGAAAATTTTCTTCAACGCAGTTATAACTGAGCCCAAGACTAAAAGAAGTAAAAAAAGATCTATTGGAATAAAAGAAATAAGTAAAAAAGTTCCTCCGTGGTCATACAAATTAATCAACGATTTGGAACAACAGGAGCGAGAAAACGAAGAAAACGTGGCAGAGGATCATCAGATTCGTTCCAGAAAAGCCAAACGTGTAGTGATTTTTACTGATAACCATCAAAATACTGATGCTAATAGCAAAAATACTAATAATCCTGATCAAGCCGACGAAGTGGCTTTGATACGTTATTCACAACAATCGGATTTTCGTCGAGACATAATCAAAGGCTCTATGCGTGCTCAAAGACGTAAAACAGTTACTTGTGAATTCTTTCAAGCAAATGTGCATTCTACTCTTTTTTTGGACAGAATAGACAAACCCCTTTTTTCTTTTGATATCTCCGGGATGATAAAATTAATTTTGAAAAACTGGATGTATAAAAAAACAACAGAATTAAGAATTTCGGATTATACGGCGGAAAAGATAAAAGAAAGTGAGAAAAAAAAAGAGGAAGAAAAAAGAGAAGAATACAAAAGAGAAGAGAAAGCACGAATAGAAATAGCGGAAGCCTGGGATAGCATTTTATTTGTTCAAGTAATAAGAGGATCCCTATTAGTAACCCAATCTTTTCTTAGAAAATATATTCTATTCCCTTCATTGATAATAGCTAAAAATATAGCCCGTATGTTATTATTTCAATTTCCCGAGTGGTCCGAGGACTTAAAAGATTGGAATAGAGAAATGCATGTTAAATGCACCTATAATGGTGTTCAATTATCAGAAACCGAATTTCCAAAAAATTGGTTGACAGACGGTATTCAGATAAAGATCCTATTTCCTTTTTGCCTTAAACCTTGGCACAGATCTAAGGTGTCACCCCCCCAGAAAGATCCGCTGAGAAATAAAGGGCAAAAAAACGATTTTTGTTTTTTAACAGTTTGGGGAATGGAAACTGAACTTCCTTTTGGTTCTCCCAGAAAACAACGTTCATTTTTTGAACCCATTTTTAAAGAACTCAGAAAAAAAATTATCAAATTGCAAAAGAATTCTTTTTTAGTTATACAGGTTTTAAAAGAAAGAATCCATTTTTTTTTAAACCTTTCAAAAGAAAGAAAAAAATGGGTCATGAAAAACATTCTATTTTTAAAAGGAATAATAAAAGAACTTTCAAAAAGAAACCCAATTCAATTATTTGGATTAAGAGAAATATATGAATTGAGTGAAACTAAAAAAGAAAAAGATGGGATAATCAGTAATGGGATGATTAATGAATCGTCCATTCAAATTCTATTTATGAATTTGACAGAAAAAAAAATGAAAGATCTGGCTGATAGAACCAGCACAATCAGGAATCAAATAGAAAAAATTACAAAAGATAAGAAGAAAGGATTTTTAACTCCGGAAATCAATATAAATATTAGTTATAATAAAAGAAGTTATCCTACTAAACTATTAGCATCAATAAAAAATATTTGGCAGAAATTAAAGAAATTCAAAAGAAGAAATGTTCGATTAATCCACAAATCATATTCTTTTTTCAAATTTTTAATTGAAAGGATATACATAGATATCCTTCTCTGTATCATTAATATTTCGAGGATCACTACACAACTTTTTTTTGATAATTCAAAAAAAATGATTGATAAATACATTTACAATAATGAAAGAAATAAAGAAAAAATTGATAAAAGAAATAAAAATACAATTCGTTTTATTTGGACTATAAAAAAATCAATTTCGGATATTAGTAATAAAAAATCAAAGATTTTTTTATCCTCATTCTCACAAGCATATGTATTTTACCAATTATATCAAACGCAAATTCGTAACTTGTATAAGTTAAGATATGTCCGTCAATATCAATATCACGGAACATCTCTTTTTCTTAAGAATAAGATAAAGGATTATTTTGAAACACAAGGAATTTTTCATTCTGAATTAAAACATAAAAATATTTGGAATTCGGGAATGATTCAATGGAAAAACTGGTTAAGGGTTCATTATCAATATGATTTATCTCCGATTAGATGGTATCGATTAGTACCACACAAATGGCGAAATAGATTCAATCAAACCCGTATATTGCAAAATAAAGATTTAAACAAAAAGCATTCAGATGAAAAAGATCGATTAATATTAATTAATTACAAAAAATTAAATGATTTTGAATCAAATTCAAAATATAACTTTCAACAATACTATAAATATGACCTTTTTTCATATAAATCGATTAATTATGAAAATAAGAAGGATTCACATATTTCTGTATCACCATTACGTTTAAATAATAAACAAGAGATTTCTTATAATTACAATAAGATATATAAAAAGGGTAAATTCGTCGATATGACAGGAGGTATTATTCCTATTAATTTAGAAGATGATGCTATTATGAATCTGGATAAATTTACAGATAGAAAATATTTTGATTGGAGAATTTTCGATTTTTGTCTTCGAAATAAAGTCGATATTGAGTCCTGGATCGATATCGATACCAATGGTAATAAAAATACTAATACTGGGATTAATAATTATCAAATAATTGATAAAATGGATCAAAAAGGTCTTTTTTATCTTAAAATTTCCCAAAATAGAGGAATTACGGCATCCAACAAAAAAAAAGACCTTTTTGATTGGATCGGAATGAATGAAGAAATACTAAGTCGTCCCATATCGAATCTGAAACTTTGGTTCTTTCCAGAATTTGTGCTGCTTTATAATGCATATATTATGAGACCGTGGATCATACCAATCCAACTACTTCTTTTAAATTTTAATGAAAATGGTAGTGAAAATAAAAACATCACTAGAAAGAACAAAAGGAATCTTTTTCTATTTTCGAATGAAAAAAAATTGATTAAATTAGAGAATCGAAATCAAGAAGAAAAAGAATCCGCAAGTCGAGATAATCTTGAATCAGATGCACAAAATCAAGCGAACCTTGGATCACTTCTCTCAAACCAAGAAAAAGCTATTGAAGAAGATTATGCAAGCTCAGATATGAAAAAACGTATAAAGAAAAAGCAATATAAGAGCAACACGGAAGCAGAACTTAATTTCTTCCTAAAAAGGTATTTACGTTTTCAATTGAGATGGGATGATTCTTTAAATCAAAGAATGATCAATAATATCAAAGTATATTGTCTCCTACTTAGACTGATAAATCCAAGAGAAATTGCTATATCCTCTATTCAAAGGGGAGAAATGAGTTTAGATATTCTGATGATTCAAAAGGATTTAACTCTTACAGAATTAATGAAAAAGGGTATATTAATTATCGAACCAGTTCGTTTGTCTATAAAAAATGACGGACAATTTATTATGTACCAAAGTCTAAATATTTCATTGGTTCATAAAAGTAAGCCCCAAATTAATCAAAGATACCGAGAAAAAAGCTATATTGCTAAGATTAATTTGGATAAATCCATTGAAAGACATCAAAGAATGGCTGAAAATAGATACAAAAATCATTATGATTTGTTCTTTGTTCCCGAAAAAGTTTTATCCACTAAAGGACGTAAAGAATTAAGAATTCTAATTTGTTTCAATTCACGGAAGAGAGATGGTATTCATAAAAATCCAGTATTTTGCAACAACGTAAAAAACTTTGTTTTGGATAAAAGAAAACATTTTGATAAAAAGAAACTAATTAAATTAAAGTTCGTTCTTTGTCCTAATTCTCGATTAGAAGATTTATCTTGTATGAATCGATATTGGTTTGATACCAATAATGGGAGCCGCTTCAGTATGATAAGGATAAATATGTATCCACGATTGCAAATTTGTTAATGATGCGTTTTTCATATATATTCTGTACCATATATGTATGGTATATGAAACAAATAGTTGCACCCATGTATTGTCTTACCTTCCAGTCTGATACATGATCAATGCATGTATCAATATCCAATAGATCTATAAATGATTAACGGAATCTTCTTATTTTTTATTTTATTATTAGATTAGATCCAAAATTTTTTATCTTTTCGAAATGTAGAAATATATCATCCTTTCCTATTCCTATACGAATTTTCATATTCCTATTCCTATACGAATAAAATTGAAAAGAAAATTGGATTGATTAATTTTATTTGATAAAATTAGGAGTTCATAAAGAAATTAAGATTATTGTGTATACCAAATTAAAATGACTAGCATTATTCTTACTGATCAGTAAAATCCATAAAAAAAAAAGAGGATAGAAAATCCGTTTTATGGTAAAAAATTCATTCATTTCAGTTATTTCACAAGAAGAAAAAGAAGAAAACAGGGGGTCCGTTGAATTTCAAGTATTTCATTTCACCAATAAGATACGAAGACTGACTTCACATTTGGAATTGCACAGAAAAGACTATTTATCTCAGAGAGGTCTACGTAAAATCCTGGGAAAACGCCAACGACTGCTCTCTTATTTGTCAAAGAAAAATAGAGTACATTATAAAGAATTAATTAGTCAGCTGGATATTCGGGAATCAAAAACTCGTTAATTGAAAAAGGAATTTGAATTATTTGATTTTTTTATTAGATCTTGAATTTTAATGAACTTCTTTTCATTTTCAGCAATTCATGAAAGAATGAATCGAGGAATAACCTATGAATGTAACAACTACAAGAAAAGACCTCATGATAGTCAATATGGGACCTCACCACCCATCAATGCATGGTGTTCTTCGGCTCATCCTTACTCTAGATGGCGAAGATGTTATTGATTGTGAACCAATATTGGGTTATTTACACAGAGGAATGGAAAAAATTGCGGAAAATCGAACAGTTATACAATATCTGCCTTATGTAACACGTTGGGATTATTTAGCTACTATGTTCACAGAAGCAATAACCGTAAATGGACCAGAACAGTTGGGAAACATTCAAGTACCTAAGAGAGCCAGTTATATCAGAGTAATTATGTTAGAGTTGAGTCGTATAGCTTCTCATCTGTTATGGCTTGGCCCCTTTATGGCAGATATTGGTGCACAGACTCCTTTTTTCTATATTTTCAGAGAAAGAGAATTAGTATATGATCTATTCGAAGCTTCCACCGGTATGAGAATGATGCATAATTATTTTCGTATCGGAGGAGTAGCGGCCGATCTACCTTATGGATGGATAGATAAATGTTTGGATTTCTGTGATTATTTTTTAACAGCGGTTTCTGAATATCAAAAACTTATTATGCGAAATCCTATTTTTTTAGAACGAGTTGAGGGGGTAGGCATTATTGGTCCAGAAGAAGCAATAAATTGGGGTTTATCGGGACCAATGCTACGAGCTTCCGGAATCCAATGGGATCTTCGTAAAGTTGATCATTATGAATGTTACGACGAATTGGATTGGGAAATCCATTGGCAAAAAGAAGGAGATTCATTAGCTCGCTATTTAGTCCGAATCGCTGAAATGAGGGAATCGATAAAAATTATTCAACAGGCTCTGGAAGGAATTCCAGGGGGACCCTATGAGAATTTAGAAACCCGATTCTTTGCTAGAGAAAGGGATACAGAATGGAATGATTTTGAATATCGATTCATTAGTAAAAAACCTTCTCCTACTTTTGAATTACCGAAGCAAGAACTTTATGTAAGAGTTGAAGCCCCAAAGGGAGAATTGGGAATTTTTTTAATAGGAGATCAGAGTGGTTTTCCTTGGAGGTGGAAAATTCGTCCACCTGGTTTTATTAATTTGCAAATTCTTCCTCAGTTAGTTAAAAGAATGAAATTGGCCGATATTATGACAATACTAGGTAGCATAGATATCATTATGGGAGAAGTTGATCGTTAAAATGATAATTGATACAACAGAAGTACAAGATATAAATTCTTTTTCTAGATTGGAATCTTTAAAAGAAGTCTATGGAATCATAGGGATGTTTTTCCCTATTTTGACTCTTGTATTGGGAATCACAATAGGTGTACTCGTAATTGTGTGGTTAGAAAGAGAAATATCTGCAGGAATACAACAACGTATTGGTCCCGAATACGCCGGTCCTTGGGGAATTCTTCAAGCTTTAGCAGATGGGACAAAACTTATTTTCAAAGAGAATCTTTTTCCATCTAGAGGAGATACTCGTTTATTCAGTATAGGACCATCCATAGCAGTTATATCAATTTTACTAAGTTATTCAGTAATTCCTTTTAGTTATCACCTTGTTTTATCTGATCTCAATATCGGTGTTTTTTTATGGATTGCCATTTCCAGTATTGCTCCCATTGGACTCCTTATGTCAGGATATGGATCAAATAATAAATATTCTTTTTTAGGTGGTCTACGAGCCGCTGCTCAATCGATTAGTTATGAAATACCATTAACCCTTTGTGTGTTATCAATATCTCTACGTGCGATTCGTTAAAACAGAAACTTTTCTTTATTCCTTTCTTTTTCGAAAAGAAATTGAATAGATATCTCCTTTTTTTATTCATCATTCAGTTTGATGACCTAAATCAGATAGTTGTATGAGTGAAAGAAAACAGCTTAGAAATTAGCAGTAAAAAGATTGAGTCTCATTTCCTACGTACAAGAATAAAAAAAAAAGTAAATAGAAGCAAGACTTTTACCCCAAGATTGGTTGATTAGTCATCCTGGCTTGAAGCGGGCTCAACTCAAAAGATCAACCACATAGAGTTTTCACTATCGTTTCTATGTATTACCATAAGGGTGATTGAGCAAAAATCAGTGGATGGTTAGGAACACCAAAATACATAAAGGATTAGTAATGGAGATTTTTTATGTAAATTATCCAAAAGGAATTTTTACATAACATAAAAAGAATAGTAATTGGGGCTTTAAGTTAGTAGAAATGATCAAGCAGTACTACCCACGATTTCGATTCAGAGTATACTCCTATCCACAGATTCAAAAATGACTATCAGGAACGAAATAATCCTTTTTTTGAAACCCCCCCTTATTTTTTTTTCAAAAAGAAGAATAGGAACGAAAAAAAAAAGATCTTTTTCTTATTTCCTCTATTAATAGGGATAACGTGGCATTATTCAGGAACTA